CAAGAATATTTTTTTTATTAGGGCGATAGCTCTGAAAAGACAAATTGCCTATCTTTTCTTTCATCTCGGGAGAAATACGATCGGAAGGAGCTAATTCAAACCCCTCCGGTAAAATAAGAACAGCGCCCACATTCAACCCCCCTTTCTTCCCATTAGCAAGAACTTGTTTTACTTGCTTATCATAAGGAATTCGAACAACTGCTTCAAATACAGTATCAGGAAGTACCGCTTGTGGAACCTCAATATCCACGGGTTTATTAGCTAAATGGCAATTGGCACATACAATACGTCCAGTAGCTTCTCGTGGATTTTCATAACCCTGCTGCGCAAAAATGGGATATGCACTTGAAATGGATGTCCAAGTTATGATATATATCATGAGCGATATGGAAATAGATCGAGTAATCTGTTCCTTTATCCAAAAAAAAGTATTTCTAGTTTGCATGGTCTAATCATTGATCCGAAAATTTCTACAATAAATTTGGTAGGTCGCTAGTCTAGTTCCCTATCCACGATTCTGCTATTTACTGGAATCATTTTACTGGAATACTAATACTATAGGATGCAAATCCCCCGGATAGAAAGTTTTTAATACTTATGTAGAACTACAAGGTCAGAAACATTCTAATTGGATTAGATTAATATCGGTGAATCATTTATCAATCATTCATTGAATGATAAATAACTACAAGTGACGGAGATACGCGATTTAAATAACGGAAAATCCAATATTTAAAAATAGTATCGAGAATAACTGGAAAGGTGGAAACAAGACCAGATATAATTTGATCATTATGAACAAATCCAAAATCTTTGTAGACAGAACCAATCATTAGTTCCCAACCATGGGGTGAATGAAATCCGATACATAAATCGGTTAATAAAAGAATCGAAAAAGCTTTTACTGTATCACTTAAGTTATATAGGAATTCTTGAGCCCAAGAGTTAAGAATAACAAGTTCTTCATTACCTAAAATCGAATAACCACTTAGAATAACAAAACAGATTATATTTGTCGAGAAGTGCAAAATCGTATGGATACGATCCTCGTTGTGTATCTTGATTAATTGGATCGTTTCTTTGTGGATTCCTATAGAAAGCTTTTGTAGATGTGTCTCCGAATATTCCTTGATCATTTCGTCCAACAAGAGGATTTCCTCTAATTCTAGGAACTTTTCTAGAATACTTTTTTCTTGAATATCATTCAAAAAAATTTCGGATTGACCAGTATTCAACCAATTAGTAACCCAAGATTCCATAGTTTTAGTAAATGAGAGAGAAATCCACCAGGGAAAAAATACTATAGATGCAAGATACAAAAGAGGAGTGAATGCTTTCTTTTTTGCCATTTTTCACCTGTGAATTTTAAATTAACCCACTTCATTTGTCGACTCTATGTCATCGAATATTTCTTTCAAACACGAGTTCGAGACAAGATATCAAACCTATGAATCTATTTTATTTGTGATTTTGTTTGAATCTAGAAAAAATACAGAAATGGACTAAAACTCCACTTTGAATTCGAATGAAGAAATAATCAATTGTTTCCAGATATCTCAATTCATCAAATTCCAAACAAGTGTCTCCTTTCGCTGAATGAACGAAAGAAGCACTTTAACTTTATTTTATTAAAGAATGAATATTATTGAGATTTTGAGACGAAAGAACTCCTTTTCTATCAAACTATCCAATATTTTGAAAAAATTCCAACGATTCTTTATAGCCAAGAATAGAACAATTGAGAGAAAGATATTCTGATGATTAGCGGCAAAACAAAACAGAAATGGGCCGGTTATCATTATTAAGAAAACCCATTATTGGTTAGTAAAGAACACAAACAAAAAGATAAAAAAGGTCGATTGACAAAAAAGAAATAATTTAGAAGATATGATTTATCTGCTTCTAAAGTATCACTTCCAACAAATATTGAACTTAAAAAAAAGAGAAATTTCTTCCTTTTAAAATCGTTTCATATATGAGATGAATTGAATTCTAGTAGTTCAATTTCTTACTTGTTTCAATTAAGTTGCATTGCATGGATTTGGATACGCATAAAAACCACAAAAAAAGAGTTTTATGGTTGTTCCCTATATGCGGCTTTGTCTGCACTGAACGTTCTGACGAAACTTCAGTTCAGTTATAGAAAAAAAAAAGAGGATTGTTGCTTTTTTCCCTCCTGCTGAGAAACCCCATTTTCTCAAAAGACTTCAATTGGTACACGCAAGAAATAGGCCAATTCCGCGGCTTTTTGTTCAATTTCTCGTGGAGTTAAATTCTCATCAGTACGGGTCAATGGAATCGCCCCCCGACCCCTGATGTCCACATAAAGGACACGACGAGCATAAATACCCTCTTTAACTTCTATTCTAACCGATTGAATATCTTTTATACGAAATCGGAGGAATATGCGACGATTTTTTCCAGGAAATCCCCAACGAAAAATACACACTATTCCTTCCTTTCTATCGAATCGATCATAACCACTACCTACATTCCAGGAAATTGTGCACCACAAATAGGAACTAATAAAGAGACCCGCGATCCCGTAGAAAGACATCACGATCCCTTGTGGAAAAAAAATGATTTGCTGAGACGGAACAAAAGATAGCAAATTTCTACCAAGATAACTGGAAGTTCCAACCAATAAGAATCCTAATGAACCTAAAAAAACGATAAGGGCCCAGCAAAAATTACTGAGTTTTCGAGACCCCGTTATAAGTTCTATCCATATATGTTCTGATCGCCAACTCATACTTGATCCGATTGCATTTTATTGGAATTGAGAGAATACCCCAAATGATTTTGACTTTACTTTTTTTGTTTCCGAAGGAATTCTCATCAACTAGCACTAGTTTGATGTGAACTAGTACTAGTTTGATGGGACCTTTAGGAGGAATTCATCAAATTGGTTAGATCTAAAATAATAACATAACCTTCATATGATCCCAATATACATATTGATATAGATCCACCAACTTTACATTTTAGGCATCTAGCGATCCTGATCTATTTGAAACTAGCTAGAATTCATTTACTCATAGATCATTTTCCGCAGGCATAAGAGCTTTTTCCTTTATGTTCGGCGGAAATCACATGTTATACCATATTTCCCGAACTAAATATCTGTGTTATGCTACAAGTCTAAGTTTTAAAAAAATGTATGGGGTTGGTTGGGTCCCCTCAAATCTAAACAATCTTATTTTTTTGAACATGAAGAAATAAAGAAGCCATTGCAATTGCCGGAAATACTAGGCCTACTAAAGGAACAAAAATAGAGGGAAAATTGAAAGTTGTCATAAAATGGGGTACCTCGATTTACTATTTGTACCTGTTATAATTAGTATAAATATCATAATAATACTAATTATTATTAAGAATTGTAATGTAATTAGTATTATTATGAATTCATAGTTATTATTAAGAAATTCAATTTTTAAATTCTTATTAGAGAGATAAGTATCTATATATCTAAGTGAGTATATAGAATAAGTCCAAGGAGTGTAGAACTAAATAAATGGACTTATTAATCTATCTACATGAAAGATAGGTATGATAATCAACTTTCTTATTTTTTTCATTTCTTTGTGTTTTGTTCTTGTCTTATAATTTAATAAAGAAAGAGTTTCTTACAAATTATCGAAAGGTTCGTTAGAATGCGACAAAACTGCGATTTGTAGTGAAAAGGGTATTTTGGGGAGATAGAGAACGATAGAAAAGATAGATATCTATCTTTTCTATCTTTAAATTTGATTATATACGTAAGACAAAATCTGTTTTATTTGCCTAATTTTCCAAAAGGAAGAACTCGCGTTTTTATCTTGTTGATTGATGATTGATGATAATAGAGACTTCTTAATTAGTCATCGGGAATCTAGGTAAAAAAGAGTTATCTCCAACTTTTTATTCTTTCTACAATTCGACCTTAGGTCACCAAAGAAAACTCCATTCTTATTTACTTTGATTCCGATAAGCTAACTACTTGTTTTCTACAAATAAAATAATTGAACTTAGTGCGCTCTACTTGATTGAATTGGAATTCAAAGGAAAGAAGGCATGCAGCTTAAATAATTCACTCAGGACACTTTTTAAAAGATTACGTGGCACGATTAGGTCGAATAAGCCCTTTTGAAATAAATATTCAGCCGCTTGTGAACCTTCGGGTACTGTTTTATTTAATGTTTGTTCAATTACTCTTTTACCCGCAAATGCAATGTAGGAATTTGGTTCGGCAATAATAATATCTCCCAACATACCAAAACTAGCTGTTACCCCACCAGTAGTAGGAGATGTAAGGATTGGTACATATAATAACTTTTTATTTAATTGATAATCATATAAAGCAGACGATATTTTAGCCATTTGCATCAAGCTCAAACTTCCTTCTTGCATGCGCGCTCCCCCCGAAGCGCACACTATAATAAGAGGTAGAAATTGATTGGTAGCGTACTCAATCAAACGGGTGATTTTCTCCCCGACTACAGATCCCATACTACCCCCCATAAACTGAAAATCCATAACCCCAATTGCTACGGGAATACCATTTAGTTGACCTACGCCTGTTTGAACAGCCTCAGTTAATCCAGTCTTTCTTTGATAAGAATCAATACGATCTTTATAAGGCTCCTCCTCCGAATGAAATCCAATCGGATCCAGAGAAACCATGTCTTCATCCATAGGATCCCAAGTACCGGGGTCGATCAAAACCTCGATTCTTTCTGAACTACTCATTTTCAAATGATATCCACATTGTTCACAAATATTCATTTTTGATTTCAAAAATTTCTTATAATTTAATCCATAACAATTTTCGCATTGAACCCACAAATGCCTGTATTTTTGAGTTGCATCGAGATCATTAGACTTTTCTCTTAAAGTTAAATCACTACTTTTCGCGCGGGTTCGTATACTGGACCTCTCGCTTTCACTACTAGTTCTACGTTTATCAAAAACGCACCTAGAAATATAACTGTCACTACTATCACTTAGAATGAACGTATCAA